TAAAAGTTTTCCCCCGCCAATGAATGATAAGTGCCTAGGTGAAGTATAGTATAAGATAAGTCAGAAAAGTCTAAGTCTTATTAGTATACTCTAAAAAGAAAATAAATATACCTATACTCTTACTATAAGATAAAAGATAAAGACTCTTAAGTCTAAATACTATTAAGATAAAGCTTTTCTTTTCATATGAATACTTAGTAGAACGACTAACGACGAGATTTATTATCGTTTCTCGCGTGTCTCACGAAAGTGAGAGTAGGTGCAAATTCTCCCAATTTGTGACCGACCATACGATCTGTGATATAAATAGGTAAATGTTCCTTTCCATTATGAATAGCGATTGTATGGCCAATCATTGTGGGTATAATGGTAGATGCCCGAGACCAAGTCACTATGATTTCTTTCTCCTCCCTCCTGTTGAGTTTTTCAATTCTTCCCCATAAATGATTAGCTACAAAAGGATTTTTTTTTAGTGAACGTGTCACGGCTGATTACTCCTTTTTTTACATTTTTTCAATTGGCATTCTATGTCCAATATCTCGATCTTAATCTGAAGTCTAATGATGAATGGAAAAAAGAGAAAATCCTTTAGCTAGATAAGGGAAGGGGCGGATGTAGCCAAGTGGATCAAGGCAGTGGATTGTGAATCCACCATGCGCGGGTTCAATTCCCGTCGTTCGCCCATCACATTATTTCCAATTCCAAAGATTCGATTTTCAATGTTCCTATTTACGGCGACGAAGAATAAAACTATCACTATATTTGTTCCTTTTCCTGCTTCTTCTTCCAAGCGCAGGATAACCCCAAGGGGTTGTGGGTTTTTTTCTACCAATTGGGGCTCTCCCTTCACCGCCCCCATGGGGATGGTCTACAGGGTTCATAACTACTCCTCTTACTACAGGACGCTTACCTAGCCAACACTTAGATCCGGCTCTACCCAAACTTTTTTGGTTCACCCCAACATTACCCACTTGTCCGACTGTTGCTAAGCAGTTTTTGGATATCAAACGGACCTCCCCAGATGGTAATCTTAATGTGGCCGATTTACCCTCTTTTGCAATCAGTTTCGCTACAGCGCCTGCTGCTCTAGCTAATTGTCCACCTTTTCCAAGTGTGATTTCTATGTTATGTATGGCCGTGCCTAAGGGCATATCGGTTGAAGTAGATTCTTCTTTTTTATCAATCAAAACCCCTTCCCAAACTGTACAAGCTTCTTCCAAAGCATACGGCTTTCTAGATGTATATGATGATATCTAGACAGATGGATCTTATATGAATCGTATGATGAAGTACCACGTGAGTGGATATATAGGAATCCAAATCTGCCGAATCACTCATGTTATGATCTTCTACATCCTAGGTCTCCCCGTTCCGTCATCTGGCTTATGTTCTTCATGTAGCATTCAGACCGGATGACTCTATGAAATTACGTCGATACTTCCACATATTACGGGTAACGTAGGAGACATCTCTATTTTTCCCCGGAGGGTCTTTCTAATTACCACTGCTTAACTTTCAATTCGCCTCTGACCATCAAATGAAATGTGAATAACCCGTCCTCCTCTCTTTGAAACAAGGGGCGCTTCCGGTTCTGTGCGCGCTTCAAACAATTTTGTCTTCTCCATATTACCATATCTCTAGAGTCAATAATTTTCTATGAGGAACTACTGAACTCAATCACTTGCTGCCGTTACTCAACAGTTTTCTGTTGAGGTCTATCCCGTAGAGGTACTCCAATTGGATCAGTGATCGATTTCTAGGTTTCGTCGTAAACCTAATTGGTTACTTCCAATTACGTAAATCAATAGTTCAAACCGCACTCAAAGGTAGGGCATTTCCCATTGATATAGGAACTTCTGTACCAGAAACAATGGTATCTCCAATTATAGCCCCTCTGGGATGTAAAATATATCTCTTCTCACCATCCCCATAGTGTATGAGACAAATGTATGCATTTCGATTAGGGTCATATTCTATGGTTACGATTCTACCAGATATCTCTTTTTCATTCCGTCGAAAGTCGATTTTACGGTATAGACGCTTATGACCTCCCCCTCTATGCCCTGCGGTAATGATCCCTCTGGCATTACGACCTTTACCACAACGATGCTGTCCATAGATCAAATTATTTCGTGGATTGGATTTCACTTGACTGTCTACGGCTCCATTGCGTGTGCTCGAGGTAGAAGTTTTGTATAAATGTATTGCCGTGTTATTAAGTATTTTGCTTTAAGTTCTTTTCTCTATAAGAGGTGGAATAGAATAACCCGGTTGAAGCGTAATGATCATACGTCTGTAATGCATTGTATGTCCCATAATAGGTCCCATCCTTCTACCCTTTCCCGGGAGTCGATGACTATTCATAGCTATTACTTTGACACCAAAGAAGAGTTCGACCCAATGCTTTATTTCTGTCCTAGTTGATCCTGATTCGACATTAGAAGTATATTGATTGTTCCCCAATAACCGAATACTTTTTTCTGTAAATACTGCATATTTGATTCCATCCATAAATCCATTTTCTTCCCTATGAGTTCCAGTATCGATAAGAATTCTAGTTCTTACTGTTCATATGTTATGGTATGAATATACCATACCAATTCGCTATGTATGGATGATGAGATTCCATTGATACAGAGTCAATTCCAATAGACTTATTGAATGTTCCCATTGGCGTGCATCCAGCAGGAATTGAACCTACGAATTTGCCAATTATGAGTTGGGCGCTTTAACCATTCAGCCATGGATGCTTAACAGGGATCATCGTACATCGTGAATAACCAAATTCCAATTGAAATGAAATCTTTAGGAGGAATCAATGAAACGACATCAATTCAAATCCTGGATATTCGAATTGAGAGAGATATTGAGAGAGATCAAGAATTCTCACTATTTCTTAGATTCCTGGATCAAATTCGATTCAGTGGGATCTTTCACTCACATTTTTTTCCACCAAGAACGTTTTATGAAACTCTTTGACCCCCGAATTTGGAGTATCCTACTTTCACGTGATTCACAGGGTGCAACAAGCAATCGATATTTCACGATCAAAGGTTTAGTACTGCTTGTAGTAGTGGTCCTTCTATCTCGTATTAACAATCGAAAGATGGTCGAAAGAAAAAATCTCTATTTGATGGGGCTTCTTCCTATACCTATGAATTCCATTGGACCCAGAAAGGAGACATTGGAAGAATCTTTTTGGTCTTCCAATAGAAATAGGTTGATTGTTTCGCTCCTGTATCTTCCAAAAGGGAAAAAGATTTCTGAGAGTTGTTTCATGGATCCGCAAGAGAGTACTTGGGTTATCCCAATAAAGAAAAAGCGTATCATGCCTGAATCTAACCGGGGTTCGCGGTGGTGGAGGAACCGGATCGGAAAAAAGAGGGATTCTAGTTGTCAGATATCTAATGAAACCGTAGCTGGAATTGAGATCTCATTCAAAGAGAAAGATAGCAAATATCTGGAGTTTCTTTTTTTATCCTATACGGATGATCCGATCCGCAAGGACCATGATTGGGAATTGTTTGATCGTCTTTCTCCGAGGAAGAAACGAAACATAATCAACTTGAATTCGGGACAGCTATTCGAAATCTTAGGGAAAGACTTGATTTGTTATCTCATGTCTGCTTTTCGTGAAAAAAGACCAATTCAGGGGGAGAGTTTCTTCAAACAACAAGGAGCTGGGGCAACTATGCAATCCAATGATATTGAGCATGTTTCTCATCTCTTCTCGAGAAACAAGTGGGGTCTTTCTTTGCAAAATTGTGCTCAATTTCATATGTGGCAATTCCGCCAAGATCTCTTCGTTAGTTGGGGGAAGAATCAGCACGAATCGGATTTTTTGAGGAACGTCTCGAGAGAGAATTGGATTTGGTTAGACAATGTGTGGTTGGTAAACAAGGATCGGTTTTTTAGCAAGGTACGGAATGTATTGTCAAATATTCAATATGATTCCACAAGATCTATTTTCGTTCAAGTAACGGATTCTAGCCAATGGAAAGGATCTTCTTCTGATCAATCCAGAGATCATTTCGATTCCGTTAGAAATGAGAATTCAGAATATCACACATTGATCGATCAAACAGAGATTCAGCAACTAAAAGAGAGATCGATTCTTTGGGATCCTTCCTTTCTTCAAACGGAACGAACAGAGATAGAATCAGATCGATTCCCGAAATGCCTTTTTGGATCTTCCTCCATGTCCTGGCTATTCACAGAACCTGAGAAGCGGATGAATAATCATCTGCTTCCGGAAGAAATCGAAGAATTTCTTGGAAATCCTACAAGATCAATTCGTTCTTTTTTCTCTGACAGATGGTCAGAACTTCATCTGGGTTCGAATCCTACTGAGAGGTCCACTAGAGATCATAAATTGTTGAAGAAAAAACAAGATGTTTCTTTTGTCCCTTCCAGGCGAGCGGAAAAGAAAGAAATGGTTGATATATTCAAGATAATTACGTATTTACAAGATACCGTCTCAATTCATCCTTCGGAACCAGATCCGGGATGTGATATGGTTCCGAAGGATGAACCGGATATGGACAGTTCCAATAAGATTTCATTCTTGAACAAAAATCCATTTTTTGATTTCTTTCATCTATTCCATGACCGGAACAAAGGGGGATACGCGTTACGCCACGATTTTTTTGAATCAGAAGAGAGATTCCCAGAAATGGCGGATCTATTCACTCTATCAATAACCGAGCCGGATCTGGTGTTTCATAGGGGATTTGCCTTTTCTATTGATTCCTACGGGTTGGATCAAAAAAGATTCTTGAATGAGGTATTCAACTCCAGAGATGAATCGAAAAATAAATTGGTTCTACCTCCTCTTTTTTATGAGGAGAATGAATCTTTTTCTCGAAGGATCAGAAAAAAATCGGTCCGGATCTACTGCGGGAATGAGTTGGAAGATCCCAAACTAAAAACAGCGGTATTTGCTAGCAACAACATAATGGAGGCAGTCAATCAATATAGATTGATCCGAAATCTCCAATATTATGGGTACATAAGAAATGTATCGAATCGATTCTTTTTAATGAATAGATCCGATCGCAACTTCGAATATGGAATTCAAAGGGATCAAATAGGAAATGATACTCTGAATCATATAACTATAATGAAATATACGATCAACCAACATTTATCGAATTTGAAAAAGAGTCAGAAGAAATGGTTTGATCCTCTTATTTCTCGAACTGAGAGATCCATGAATCAGGATCCTGATGCATATAGATACAAATGGTCCGATGGGAGCAAGAATTTCCAGGAACATTTGGAACATTTCGTTTCTGAACAGAAGAATCCTTTTCAAGTAGTGCAAGTAGTGTTCGATCAATTACGTATTCATCAATATTCGATTGATTGGTCCGAGGCTATCGACAAAGAAGATTTGTCTAAGTCACTTCGTTTCTTTTTGTCCAAGTCACTTCTCTTTTTGTCCAAGTCACTTCGTTTCTTTTTGTCCAAGTCACT